ATAATAGTTAAAAATTTTTTTTTTATTCAAATACAATATTAATTTTACATTAACATTATGATATTTATATTTTTTATGTAAGCCTTTCGGCTCACGTTCCTTCCAATTTGATATCATATATTCCTTAATTTAATTTAATTTAATTGTTATTAATCTCTTTATTTATATGAACGGAAATTTGCAAAAGCTCTATTGGCCTCTGCCATTCTATGAGTCTCTTCCTTTTTACGTACAGCATTGCCATTATCTCTGGCAGCATCCATTGATTCAGAACTTGGTTTAAAAGCCATACTTCGACCTGGACGTTTTCGAGATGCCCCCGATAACCAACGAATAGCAAGTACTTTTCCCCGTGTAGATCCTATTTCAGTGGGAACTTGATAAGTGGACCCACCCACACGTCTCGCCTTTACTGCTACATTGGGAGTTACTTTGCGTATTGCTTGACGCAAAACGGATAGTGGATTGTTTTTCGTCCTTCGCTCAATATTCACCATGGCATTATAAAGAATTCCATAAGCCAATGATTTTCTCCCGTGCTTAAGAATATGGTTAACTAACATGTTGACTAATCTATTATGATAAACCGGATCAGCTTTCGCATCTCTTTCTCTCGCATTACTTCGACGTGACATGAGTACGAGAAATAATTTATTATTAGTAATTTCTCTCATTAAAGTTAGGGATTAATGATTCATTTCGGCCTTCTCACTCCATATTGTAGGGTGGATCATTCATTCAAGTCGCGAAGGATCTCCCTCCAAACCGTACATACGATTTTCATCGAATACGGCTTTCCACTTCACTATATACAATAGATTTTAAATCATACATTACGTATATTAATAGAATATCTATTTGTACGGAATGATATTTACTCGCTTTCGATCGAGTATCCGTTTCCCCATTTTCCGTTACAGTTGGAAATCTTGTATTTCATGTATCTATACAATAAAATCTTCAGGTTTAAAAATAGTGTTGAAGAATCAGTGCTTGGAATTATTGCTATCTGACCTTAACTTGTTCTAATAAAGTAAAGTTTCTTTAACCCCCCGTTAACGCAGGGAAAGTTGGGGGAAACTCCCCAGGTAATGTGTCATAATAATTAAACCCTAGATCTAGATATATAATTTAAATCAATTTCATGGTTTTATTTATTGTAGCCTGCTCTGGTCCCCTTACGAAACTTCCGTTATTGGGTTAGCTACATAATCTACATGTTCCTAGCAATTAACATGGCATCGTCATGGAATGATGCAAGTCTTAGATAATAATACAACGCACTAGAACGCCCTTGTTGACGATCCTTTACTCCCACAGCATCTAGGGTTCCTCGAACAATATGATATCTTACACCGGGTAAATCTTTAACCCTTCCTCCTCTCACTAATACTACTGAATGTTCTTGCAAATTATGGCCGATACCTGGTATATAAGCGGTGATCTCAAATCCAGAGGTTGATCGTACTCTAGCGACTTTCCGTAAAGCGGAGTTTGGTTTCTTTGGGGTCGTAGTGGAAGAGTCGACGGATAAGTTACCTTTACCGTCACTCCATAAAACCGTACGTGAGATTTTCACCTCATACGGCTCCTCGTTCGATCTCCTGAAAGTTTTGATTTTCCATTAATTCTTCAAATATTTATTCATTACAGCACGATCTCTCTTTCAGATTTTGTTTGAATTCGATATTAAATTATTACCTTTTATTATTTTAGAGAGTAATAGAATTACATATTAACTTATCATTCCACATTTAATATTTTGTTAGATTAGATGTAGCTCCAGATATTATTTCTCCCAATAGCGAATTCCATGAGATTGACGGGTTAGTGTGAGCTTATCCATGCGGTTATGCACTACCCAAATAGGAATCAATTTTCATGAAGGATTTGGTTCGGCTTTCGTGCTCCGGTTCGGTCGGCATGCGCTGCCCGGTTTCGATGACCCACGTTGAAGGGGGATATCTATATCGGATCGGATACGTTCTGATCAAGGCCCGCGAATAACGAACGGTAAAGGCAGCTCTCTCTCACGGCCCGGCCTTTCTTCTCTTCCGCGATGAATTGCTTGCAAAAGTCCTACATTTCTTTTCTCTCCCCCTCCGTGCCGTGGGCTGAGGAGGAAGTAAGGGCTCGGTGGGAAGAGGATCGTATCACGAGAGAGCAAGGGATTCAACCTGTCTCCGTTGAAAATATACAGCATGAATTTAATTTTGGCAATATAGTTAGTTGTACCCCGATGCCAATCCAAATAAAAAAGTCTTTCTACGGCTACGGAGGCGAGCAAATCTTTCCCAATCCCTATTATGACGAAGAAACAATTGATTTTCAAGCCTACTATTAATGCGATGTAAAAGGAAGAGAAAATTGGAGATCCGAAGCTAATTTCTGAAGATGAAGGGAAGTTATGCACCCTCCTTGGACCAACTATACTTGAAATATTCAGTTACACAAGACGTGGTTGAACATCCAGGAGATAAATTGGTTTTTAGAATACCATAAGAGAGATGGTACGAATACGAGAAAATGGAAGTTGACGCTCGAATTGCCATTTATTGAAAGATATTCTAATTATCAATACTAATCTGGTGCATGATAAATATAGAGAACCTAAGATTGAACAATTCTTTTT